TTTCAATTTTCTAGATAGAGTAGAGAAACTAGATATATCTAGTTTCTCTACTCTACCTGTTTCTCATTTATCCCTACGGAATACCAGCCAAAATAGAACGATCTTAGAAGGTTGATAATGAAATTGAGTTATTTGTCCAAGAAGAATGATCGGACTGATAGGGACAGCAAACAATTCATTATAACAAAAAACGAGTCTTATTATTCAAAGCGCCTCGTGATCTTCAACCAATTATGAGCTTCAATATAATTCCCAGGAGTAAGTGCTATAGCTTGTTTCCAATACTCAGCGGCTTGGTCGAACCAAGCCTCCGCAATTTCAGAATCTCCTTGTCGAATGGCCTGTTCTCCCCGGTCGGAATAGGCGGGTCAATTCCTTCCCTTAGAACCGTACTTGAGAGTTTACTACCTCATACGGCTCAGCAGTTAATTCTTTTGGTATCCCCTTTGCTTTGAATCTACCATATCTAATTCAAAGAGATTTATCATAGATCCAGAGACCCCTCTCCTTTTTATCGGGTTAACTAAAAGAGATTAATTACATAAGTTTTAAACTCAAATTTGGATTACTAATCGGTTTTCGTTTTATCTTTTATCCCACCTTCCGAAGAATAAAACATGGGTCTTTTTTTATTTACCTATTGTATAGGTAAAATTTTCTGAAAGGTAACTATCTCAATTTCATATAGAAATTTATATAGAATCCTTGAAAAAGACTTTCCTTCATAAGAAAGGAAAGACTTACTCTCTTTGGGATCTGATGCTACACCGCTGCTCCCTAGTGGATCAACTCTATTACATAAGTTGATTCCTAACTTTTTCATATCATGACAATGATATAAGTAAGCAGTTCTTATTGTATCGGACCAAAACCTCGCTAATTGATCTTTACGGTGCTTCCTCTATCAATTAGATTCTTTATCCATAGAATAAAGTATCTAGGCATATCTATTTCTTCATATTTTGACTTTGATATGAAGTTTTTTTCTTTGCTACAGCTGATAAAAATCGTTATTTTGGACGATGTATATGTAGAAAGCCTTTTATTAATGCTTTTTTCTTTTCCTTTCTATAGTAGAGAGAGTCGCACGTAATGACAGATCACGGCCATATTATTAAAAGCTTGGGGTAAGAATGGGTTTCGTTCTAGTGCTCGAAAATAATATTCCAAAGCTTTGGTATGTTCTCCATTACTTGTGTGGATAAGTCCTATATTATAGAGTATATAACTTCGATCATAGGGATCTATTTCTAGTCGCATAGCTTCATAATAATTCTGTAAAGCTTCCGCATAATTTCCTTCGGATTGAGCCGACATCCGTTACGGTCGTCATTCGATTCCACGAATCTCCGTTCCAGAACCGTACGTGAAATTTGCATCTCATACGGCTCCTCCTTTATGTACATAATAAGAATAAGAACTTAATAAGACTTAAATATTCTCATTATAAACTGAGCGGGGCTAGTGTTTTTACAAGAAATCTCTAGCCAACCTTTCTGCAAAATATTTTTTCTTACCATCAAGCGTGTTAGGATTAGATAGAAATGAAATGGTAACTCCAACAATTTCTTTGTCCTCAACGCTCCCTAATTTACAGGAATTGGTCACTTCAACAATCTTCGACGGTTATACGGGTATCCAAAGTACCAACGAGATGGATGCTTGTTGTCCCAGCCATTCTTGTTAGTCCCAACCCTGATAAGGCGGAAGGGGTTAATCTTTAATAAATAACAAAGTTTTTGTGTTGTTGATTTCTAGGTGTAGTGCTTCTTCCCATATGCCCCCTATTGGTACTAGTGAAGTAGGATTAACCTCTAATATAGAACCTATAGGTGTAACCTTTCGCTCAATACTCCAATCGACAATTGAAGCATCTGAGGCGGCATTACTCGAGGATACACGACAGAAGGAATTGCTCTTTTTATAAACTTCACCTTCAATAAGTGTAGATTTCTTTCAGTAATCTTTTGTCTTTCTATCCCAAATCGTGTATCTTTGGATGATAAAAAAAGAATCAAATCGCACCATCTCTGTAGTAAGTAAATGCCTCTTTTTCTCCTGAAGTTGTCGGAATTATTCGTAATAAGATATTGGCTATAATTGAAAAGGTTTTATCAATAAAATTTCCATTTATCTGCGATCTAGGCATAGATAACAATACATTCTATAATTATTCATTACCTCTCGTAGGAAAACGCTCCCACAAACAAAGGAATTGGACAGTACGAAATAACATAAAAACAGACTAATAAAATGAAATTATCTTTATTACCTGAGCTGTGAAGAAAAGCCCTTTCTTTTCTATTTTTATAGTTAGGGTTGATTTGATTGTTCGTACCTATCAAATAATCTAATTATGAATAACTCGCTAATTACTCGGGTTTTTGGCCATAATCATTATGTAGGAGAGATGGCCGAGTGGTTCAAGGCGTAGCATTGGAACTGCTATGTAGGCTTTTGTTTACCGAGGGTTCGAATCCCTCTCTTTCCGTACGTTATC